ATGATAAGTTGGTCTATACGTTGGTTCATGTCTACGAATCACAAAGATATTGGAACTTTGTATTTTATTTTTAGGGTTTGGTCTAGGTTTATTGGTACTAGAATAAGTGTTTTCATTCGTTTAGAGCTATCTCAAATTAGACAAGTAGTAGGAGATGGGCAACTATATAATGTAATTGTTACTGCTCATGCATTTGTTATAATTTTTTTCTTTGTTATGCCGATGATGGTCGGGAGATTTGGAAATTGGCTATTGCCTTTGATAGTTAGAAGTCCAGATATAGCTTTCCCTCGTCTTAACAACATAAGTTTTTGGCTTTTGCCACCGGCTCTATTTTTTCTTTTTATTAGCTCAATAATTGAGAGCAGAGTTAGGACAAGGTGAACTGTTTACCCTCCTCTGTCGAGGAATTTGGCGCATTCTGGGGCAGCATTGGACTGTGCTATTTTTTCTTTACATTTGGCAAGGGTGTCTAGTATTTTGAGGTCTTTGAATTTTATAACTACTCTATTCAACATAAAGGTGAAGAGGTGGAGGATATTTTCTATGTCTTTGTTTTGTTGGACAATGTTGGTAACTACTGTTTTGCTCTTATTGTCTTTACCGGTGTTGGCAGCAGCCATTACAATATTACTTTTTGATCGTAATTTCAATACGTCTTTCTTCGATCCGTCAGGTAGGGGGGACCCTGTACTTTATCAACATTTATTTTGGTTTTTTGGACACCCTGAGGTTTATATTTTAATTTTGCCCGGGTTTGGGATGATTAGTCATGTGATTGTATTTTATACTAATAAGGACCTGGTGTTCAGGTTTTATAGGATAGTGTGGGCTATCATTAGAATTAGGTTTTTAAGGTTTTTGGTTTGGGCGCATCATATGTTTACTGTTAGAATAGATGTAGATTCTCGTGCCTATTTTACTGCCGCTACTATGGTGATTGCCGTCCCTACGGGGATTAAGGTTTTTTCTTGGATAGGGACCTTAATAGGGGCCAAAGTAGTCTGAAAGCCTGCTATATATTGAGTAAGAAGGTTTCTTTTCCTTTTTACTTTAGGAGGATTAACTGGGATTGTTCTCTCTAATTGTAGTTTAGATTTGGTTTTGCACGACACTTACTATGTGGTGGCCCATTTTCATTATGTACTATCTATAGGAGCTGTTTTTGCTATTTTTGCCAGAATTACTCATTGATTTCACTTATTTTTTAGAGTGTATATGAGTGAGGAACTAGCAATTCTTCAGTTTTGAATTATATTTGTTAGGGTAAATTTGACATTTTTCCCTCAACATTTCCTAAGGCTAGCCAGAATACCTCGGCGTTATAATGATTACCCGGATTTGTACTTATTTTGAAATGTAATTTCTTCTATTAGGTCAATTGTAAGTGTAGTGGGAGTAGTAATTTTCTTAAGGGTAATTTGAGAGGCTTTTGTATCGCAACGTCAAATTTATTCTGTAGAGAGTTCTATTTATTTTATGGAGTGAGTGCACAGGTGTCCTCCTCCTAGCCACACTTGGCTGGAAAGGCCTGTTTATGTGTATTAGTAGAAAATGTAGTTAAAATATAATAAATAGTTTGAAACTATTAGTTGGTTTGGGGCCCTTTTCTAAGGTGTTTTTTGGTTTAGACTTTTTGAGATTGTTTTTGCTTATGATTGTTTTCTTCTTGTGTTTTGTTGTGTCGAATCCTTCTTATTTGTTTGTAATCGGAGGGGTGATTTTATTCAGTCTGGTAATTTTTTTGTGTATGGTGTGACATAGGTTTTTATTTTTTAGAGCGATTTTTATAATAGTGTATTCTAGGAGAATGTTGCTTTTAGTTCTTTATGTGAGCGCGATATTAAGAGACTATGAGGTTCAAGGTACAGCTAAGACAAATTTTTTTGTGTTTGTGACGTATTTTATTTTTTGTAGGTTAAGGGTGTACAATGTTTTTGATTTCTACAGTAGATTTTCCTATTATTCTTTTGGGGGGAGGTATTTAGTGTTTTGTGTGTTGTGTTTAAGGCTCAGTTTAGTTTCGGTTTTGGAATTGTTGTTGAAGAAAAATTATTAAAGTAAATAATAGTTTAAAAGGAAAATATTATATTTTGAGTGTAGAGTTAGCTTAATAGGCTTTATTTAAAAAATGTTAAGGGCAATAGTTTAAATAATTAAAATATTAGATTTCGGGTCTTAAGATTCACAAGGGGTTGTTCTTTTGCCACAGTTGAATTTTTTATCTTTCTTTTTTGAATTTGTTGTGTTTTTATTTGTGTTTGTTTTAATTTCTGAACTCATTAAGAGAGATAGTTATTAGTAGTGGAATATAAAGTATTTTATTTAAAATAGAGTTTTGAAAAAGCTCAGACAAGTTTTGATCACTTCTTTATGTCAATGTGGCAGAGAGCGTATGCGAAAGTTCTAAGATCTTTTTACGGGGGGAGTCCCTGTTGACTTTGGTAAGGTCTCTTATTTACTTATCTTCTTTGATCTTTTTTGTGTTTTTATTTTTTTTATTGTTAAGGTTGCAAATTTTGTTTTGGAAAAGTTTGTTGATGAAAACTTTGAGAAATGTGTTTACTATTTATAAGTTCATTTTGATGAGAGGTTTTGTTATGTTTGAGCTTTTCCTCTTTTCTTTAGAAAATTGTTTTTTAAATATTTTTATAGAAATAGATTTGTGATTTAGATTAAGAGTTCATTTTTGTGTCGATTTTTATTCTTGTTTATTTTTTATTTTTAGGATGAGAGTCTCTTGGTCAATTATGCAATTTGGGTTAGACTATATAGTGGATGAGAAACTGGTGAGAAATTTTTTACTTTTTTTGTTGATCTTCCTAGTTTTAATGTTTATTTTAGTGTTTTCCGGCAACTTTTTGTTATTATTTATTGGTTGAGAAGGAGTAAGGTTGTTGTCATTTTTACTAATTTCTTGGTGAAGAGGGCGGTATGATGCTTCTTCCAGGGCCCTGCAGGCGGTGTACTATAATCGAGTAAGAGATGCTAGGCTCTTAATGTTTTTAATTCTCTCCTTAAGCTTAAGAAATAGAATTTGAATCTTAAATAGGTTTATGAGGTCTTCTTTTTTCTTTCTATTTATTTTAAGGGTAATTTCTAAATCCTCTCAGCTGTTATTCCATCCTTGGCTCCCTAATGCTATAGAGAGGCCTACCCCTGTGTCTTCCTTACTTCATTCTTCTACTATGGTGATGGCGGGGGTGTTTTTGTTGATACGGAGTTTAGAGTTTTTTGATTATTTGAATTTAATTTTTTATATGAGGTTGTTTACTTGCTTGTTGAGGAGGTTTTTAAGACTGAGTCATAAAGATTTTAAAAAAGTTGTTGCGTACTCCACCACAAGTCAGTTAGGCTTTATAATAATGGTCCTCAGGACGGGGTGAAGTTGGCTATGTTTGTTGTATATGGCAGTTCATGCCTTTTTTAAGGCTATAATTTTTATAATAAGTGGGGTGGTGATTCACATGTCCAGAGGAATCCAAGATTTTCGTCATATGTACAGTTCTTTGGGATTGAACTCTTTTATATTTTCTTTTTATTTTTGAGGAGGATTTGTGATAGTAAGGTTCCCTTTTTTGTCTGCTTTTTGAATAAAAGATTTAATTTTAGAGAGGATTGTTAGAAGGTATTTGAGATTTTTTACTTGGTGTTTTTTCTTTTTTTCGGTCATATTAACCGGGGCGTACAGTGTGCGGCTATATGTGAGAAGTTTTATATCTAGGTTGCTGGTGCAATGTAAAGTAATAGTGTTGAAGGTTTTAGGACCGTTTTGGCCCTTTCTTCGGCTGAGGGCGAGGAGCGTAAGAGTGAGAGGACTGATTTTCATATTAATGGGACCTTTTGGCCATTATTTAATAGAAGCGCAGGATAAATTTTACGCTCTGTTTGTTTTGATTGTTGGGGCAACTTTGTCTGTAGTTTTGAAAGATGTTTTACGGAGCTTCACGTATGTCTTGAGAAGGTATCTTTTGTTTTTTAACCCTTTAGTGCACAAGTTTCTTTCTTTTGGGAGGTATTGGAGAAGTCGTGTGGCGGGGCTTTTTGATTTTATTATGGTTGAGTACTTTTTTTATAGAGGGGTAAAATATTTGTGAAGCTTGGGGGTTTCTTTACGAGTGTTAGTTGTTTTTAGAAGAGCTTTATTGTTCTACTATTTTTAATTAGGGGTAAGCTTTGTAGAAGTATTTAATTTTTACTTAAATGAGATAATACTATGTATTATACCTTTAGGTGTTTGTTTTCGCAAGGTTTATTGTTCTTTTTAGAATAAATGTAAATTTTTTGCTATATTTGGTGTTTTTGCTACTATTGGTCGCTTTCCTGGTACTTTATGAGCGTAAAGTTTTAAGAATTTTGCAGGAGCGTAAGGGACCTAATGTAGTAAGAGTTTATGGGATTTTTCAAACTGTGGCAGACGGGGTTAAGTTGTTATGTAAGAGGAGCTATTCTAATTATATAAGTTATTATTTTTTGTTTCTCCCTCTAATAAGGATGGTACTCTCTTTTTGTCATTGATTAGTATTGCCGGTACCTTTTGAATTTTTGAAGGGAGATTTTACGGTTTTAGTCTCTTTTGTTTTAATAAGGTTACTAGTATACGTAGTGTTAAGGTGCGGGTATGTTTCTAGAAGTTCTTATAGGATTATTAGAAGTATTCGGTCTGTTGCTCAAATAATCTCTTATGAGGTAGTTTTTATGTTTTTCATCTTGAGGTTTTTATTTTTTTATAGAAGGTACTCTTGGAAGATGATTTTTTGTTATAGAATGTTAGATTTTTCCTATTTTAAGTTGAGATTTTTTGTAGTGTGGTTAATTATTAGTTCTGCTGAGCTTAATCGAACTCCTTTTGATTTAGTTGAAGGAGAGTCTGAATTAGTTTCAAGATACAATGTAGAGTTTTCAAGGTATAACTTTACTTTGTTGTTTCTTTCAGAGTACATAAATATTTGGTTTATGGGGGTTTTGTTTGGAGTTTTGTTTTCTAATTCTGTAGGTAGAATATTTATTTATGTTTTATTTTTTGTAAGTCTAAATATTTTAATGCGAAGGATACTTCCTCGATATAAGTTTGTAGACCTGATTTCTTTAATGTGGAAAATCTTCTTACCTTTTGTTTTTTTCTTTTTGCTTTTTTACATAATGGTAGTTATTAGGTAAATCTTTGAGATTTGGACTAAAATTGTGGTCTGTTTAGAAGGAAGAAAAATTTCTTAGTTGTGTTTTACGGACTTAGAGTTTTGATTTTATTTGTGTTAAGGATAAACATATTTAATATCTTTTATATATGAATAATAATAGAATTTGTATTTTTCGTGGTAATTCTTTTTTTAATTAAATATTCAAAGGGGGAAATAAACTTGGGAGGGGTCATTTTTTATTTATTTGTTCAAGCTTTGAGAGGGGTTTTGTTCTTATCTTCTATGTTGGTAGAGGTATTTTATTTTAGGAATTATTATTATCTTAGGTCTAGTGTTTGTTTAGGGTGTTTATATTTGAGCATTATAAGGGTTATATTGAAAGTGAGGATGTTTCCTTTTTATCTCCAGGTGTATCAAATTATAAGTTTTATTAATTTTGAGCAGATCTTATTATTTATGTTGTACCCTAAAATTATCCCAGTTATTTTGGTTTATAGTATGTTTAGTCAATTAGATTTAGGAAGAGGGGCATTAATGTTTTCTTTTTTAGTAATGGCTATTTCTGCTTTTCAGAGGATTAAGTCTTCCGATATGCGAGAGCTTTTAGCTTGATCAAGAGTTAGGCAGTTAAGGTGGATTTTTGTGAGTGCATTGGGGGCGTTTTCCTCCTTTGTTTTCTTTTTTTGACTGTATTTTTTCATATTAATGAGGTTGTGTTTTTTAATTAGAGAAGGGGGGAGTAAGCTTTTTTTCGATTTCTTTAGTGTGCGAAGGAGTTTGCAAAACCGTTATACAGGTTTGTTTTTAGTGTTCTTTATATCTAGACTGGCTCCTTTTTTGATGTTTTATGTAAAATTGTTTTTAATTTATTCGTTAGAATGTTTTTCTATAGGACTTATTATGAGAGTATTGTTAGGTGTTTTGAGGATGTCGTTGTTCTATGTTCGGATTCTTCAAATTTTAATGTGCTCCAGAAGTGTTTTCTTTTTTCAAAGCTCTATTTCTAAAAGAAGCGCACTAAAAAGGTACGCGAAATTTTTGTTTTTCTTTTTTTTCTGTTTTAGAAGAGCTTTATTTTTAGTCTAGTCTCCTGTAGGATAAAGTATAAATCCTTTATATTTAGGGTATAAAAATAGATTTAGGTTTCAGGAGAGGTGTCAATATATAACATATTGTTGTTACAGGATATAGTTAGCTGAGTCGGAGTTGAGGCCACTCTCTTTCATGATTATTCTATGTTGTTATTGTGCTTAATTATAGTAAGATTTTGTTTATTTATATTTTTAATATGTATCTCTAGGAAGTATGTAATCAAAAGATACACTTCTTCTGATTATTTAGAGTTTACTTGGACTATTGTGCCCGCTTTTTTGCTCTATTCGTTAAGAGTCCCTTCTTTGTATTTAATATATTTTATAGAGGGGGCATCAAAGTATGATTTAACTTTAAAAGTTATCGGTCATCAGTGGTATTGATCTTATGAATTAAATGATTTAGATTCGGAGATTATGTTTGATAGTTACATAATTAATGTTTCTGACTTGGAATTGAGAAGGTTTCGGTTATTAGAAGTAGATAATGTTGTGTCTTTGCCTTTTATATCTAAAATTCGAGTTTTGGTGAGCTCTAGAGATGTTTTGCACTCTTGGGCTTTACCATCTTTAAGATTAAAAATTGATGCCTGCCCTGGACGGCTCAATTTTATAAATATTAATTGTTTACGCCCTTCTTTAGTTTTTAGAGAATGTTCAGAAATTTGTAGAGTTAATCATAGTTTTATGCCGATTAGTGTGGAATTTGTTTCTTGAGATGATTTTTTAAGTTGCTATGTTTCGTAAGAACGAGTTAGTTAAACTTTTTTTAAGGTCTTTTAACTATCTTCCCGTCCCTGTTAATATTAGTTTCTGGTGAAATTGAGGGTCTATGGCGAGAGTGTGTCTTATTGTTCAAGTTCTTTCTGGACTTTTCCTAACTATACACTATGTGTCGGATTCGGCTTTGGCTTTTGATTCTGTAGTTCATATTGATCGAGATGTTAATATAAGATGAGTTTTTCGTTCGGTTCATTCAAATGGAGCCAGCCTGTTTTTATTGTGCATTTTTATGCACGTAGGCCGGGGATTATATTATAAATCATATTTGAATTTTCATACTTGAGGAGTAGGAGTTTTACTTTTGTTAATCTCCATGTTAACCGCTTTTTTTAGGTATGTTCTACCTTGAGGGCAAATAAGTTTTTGAAGGGCGACCGTAATTACCAATTTTTTAAGTGTTATCCCCGGGTATAGAGGAGATATTGTTAATTGAATTTGGAGGAGGTATTCTGTGAGAGGGCCAACCCTTACTCGGTTTTACACTTTTCACTTTCTTTTTCCATTTGTGATTGTAGTCTTAAGTTTATTACATTTAATTTTTCTCCATCGAACAGGAAGCTCTAACCCTATTCAAGTTTCTTCAGTTTCTTTGAAAATACATTTTTGGCCTTATAGCAGGGTGAAAGATGTTTTAAGATTTTTTGTAGTTTTCTTATTTTTTTTCTGTGTAGTGTTTTTCTATCCTACTGTGTTTATGGATCCTGAGAATTTTATAAAGGCTAACCCTATGGTGACTCCGGTACACATTAAGCCAGAGTGGTATTTTCTTTTCGCTTACGCCATTCTTCGGTGCATTCCTAACAAAACAATAAGAGTAGTGGCGTTAGGAGTTTCGATTTTATTTTTATTTGTTGTTCCTTTATTAAATTTTTTTTTAAATTGAGGGTATTATAAGAGAGTAAGTTTTACTTATCAACTGGTATTTTGAACTTTTAGTGTGAATTTTATGCTGTTAACTTGGCTGGGGAGGTCTCCTGTAGAGGAGCCTTATATCTTTTTGGCACAGGTGTGTAGTTTTATCTATTTTTTATCTTTAGTTCTGATAAGAATTTTGGTGTAGGGGGCCGGTGGCAGATATTTATGTGTTAAATTGTAAATTTAATTATGGGGAACCTCGGTCTATTAGAAGTAGTATAAATAAATATAGTAATTTTACAAGTTGCAGATCCTTATGGCTTTTAATATGTTTCGGGCAAGTCCTTTCCATTTAGTAGATCAATCTCCTTGACCAGTCTTTGCTTCGTTGTGTGCTTTTTTAGTGGCGGGAGGTTTTATTTTTTTAATGCATTTGAAAATCTCTTTTTTAGTGTTTTTAAGGTGTGCGTTTTTGAGCTTAATTTCTTTATTATGGTGGCGAGATGTGGTTCGAGAGTCGAGTTATTTAAGATTTCATATGACAATAGTTCGACAAAGGCTGCGTATTAGGATATTGTTGTTTATTGTGTCCGAGATTTTTTTCTTTTTGAGATTTTTTTGGACTTTGTTCCATTCAAGTTTGGCACCTGTGCTAGAGATTGGTAGGGTGTGACCTCCTTTTTATTTGGAGGTTTTGGACCCCTTAAGAGTTCCTTTGTTAAATACTGTAGTTCTTTTATGCTCTAGGGTGAGTGTTACTTTTTCTCATCATAGTGTAATTAGGTATGATTTCCGTAGAAGAGTCCTAAGGTTAACCTTAACTTTAAGATTGGGCGCTTTTTTTACTGGTTTGCAAAGAATAGAATATTTTGAGTCTTCTTTTAACATTTCAGACAGTGTTTACGGGTCTGTGTTTTTTATAGCCACCGGCTTTCACAGATTTCATGTAATTGTTAGAAGTATTTTTTTAAGGGTCAATCTTTTTCGTATGTGGGGAGGACACTCTTCTAGATTCCAGCATGTGAGGTATGAGTGTGGCATTTGATACTGACATTTTGTAGACGTAGTGTGAATTTTTTTGTACGTTAGTTTGTATTGGTGAGGGAGTTTGTAAAGGAGCTAGGTAGGTTAAGTTAAACTGTAGTATTGCAAATATTAAGATAAGTCGGTTTCCGCTCGCGAGAGATTTAGGTTATGAAATAAACCGATCGTCTTCAAAATGATAGAAGCGTTTTCGCAGTCTCAGAAGGTTTATTTCACCTTATGTTTGTTTATTATAGAAAATGTTTTAAAAGAGCTTAAATTATGATCTTAGACTTTAACATAGAGAGGACTAATTGAGATTAAACAATGAATGGATTTGATTTAGTTAAGTGTTGACCAGATAAAATAAGTGCCAGTAATCACGGTTATACTTATTGGTATTTAAAAAAGAATAGTAGAGTTCAAAATCTCTTTAGGGATATTAGGTAAAAAGAAATCTTTAAGGGAAGAAATAAAATTTCAAAGTGGATTAGACACCCATGTAGGAAGATAAATTAAAATATATTAATAGTGGAAATATAAATAATTAGACGGTTTGACCATACACAGAGGTGCTTGTTCTGTAATATGACACTCCGCAGTAAAGTGCTACTTTTTAATAAAGTGTATGTCCGTACTGTGTGAAATGATTTCCACACTGGTCAGGTCCCCATGCTATTAGAGTAGTTAGAGTGAGCAGCAATAAGATTTTTGTTTCTAGTTTGAGACACCTAGAAACTAAGAGGATTTGTTAGTAAAACAAAGTTAATAACTTTTTTTGAATTGGAATGGTCGGAGTACTCACCGCCCGCCAATAAGATTGTAAATTCTTATAAAGCGTAACAAGGTAAGTTTTCTAGAAAGAGAACTTGGTTAAAGAGAGGGCAAATAGGTTGCAAAAAATTTGCTAAATTTTTGGTTCAAGTTTCGATACTTGATTGCTTTAAGATTTTAGTTTATGTAAAATAATTAATTTGCTATTAATAGAAAAAGTTTTTTAAATCTTGAATAATTAGTTTAATAAAAATAAATGTTTTCTATACATTAGTTGGAGGAGTTCCATAATTCAGAAATGTTTTTTCTGGTGGTTTTGTTTTTAAGGTATTTTTTTAATGGGGTGCCTTTTTTGTTGTTGGGGAGAGTTAGAATTTCTTTACTTCTCTCCAATCTAAGAAGTAAAGTTGTATTAAGAGACAATAACCACTTATTTTTGTCAGAACATAAAGCTTATGAATGTAGATTTGAGCACAGAGCGAGAGGGTCTGGGTTTTCTTTGCAGTTTTATATTGTTAGGTTGTCTTTTTTGTTGTTTGATTTAGAGATTTGCTTGTTTACTCCTTTAGTGGGGGCGTTAAGGCTGAGAAGGTTCTCTGGAAAAGGAAGAGTGGGCTTCTTAATTTTGGTGTTGTTTTTATTGATTTATGAGTATTTATCTAGGGCATTGGATTGATATTAGTATAGGTTAAATTTAAACTTTTGAACTTATTCTTCAAAGATGTATTAAGGTGCTATTGATATTTAGTTTTTTGAAAAGGGAAGTGCTTTTTAGTTTAAGGAAAATGTTGATTTTGTAATTCAAAGATAAGAGAGAAGATGTTATCTCTTATGGGCAGATTAGTTTGAAAAGGTGTATTGATTTAGTATAATTATAAGTTAGTACGGGCCACTGTTAATGGTCAGGAGAGTTTCCGTCAATCATTGCACGAAGTATATTATAGTTCAAATTAGAATGCAAACTTGTGGAGTTTGAGGCATAAGGGGACTTATTATTATAAGCTATATTAAGCTCTGCTCCGGTTAAGGGCTTTGGCAGCATTATTATACACTAGTATACATACTTTCCAAGTATGAGGAGTTAGACAACATGTTTCATTGTATTTACTATTTTTATTATTTTTTCTTTTCTTTTTTTTCTTCTTTATAAAATTTGAACTAATAATGTTGTTGGTTTCTTTAGAAGTGGTATTTATGTTTATTGTGTTTTCTGTTATTTTTAGCAGTGGGATGTTATGGTTGAGGATGGTGTTGTTGTGTCTTTCTGCTTGTGAAGGAGTAATGAGAGTTACTTTTTTAGTTGTGTTAAATATGTGTCAAATAAGATTTTTTCAAAAGTAATTAGCAGGTAAACTAGTTTAAGTTGTTGGGTTCATGGCCCTTTTAAGGTCTCACCTTTGCTACAAGAGCTTAAGATAAGTTAAATAAGTCTGCTAAGTTGTCTATTTTGTAGTCTCCTCTGGGGAGGGCTCTTATTAAAGTAGAGTGAAAGAGATTTAAGAATTTTTTAGTTTGTAGTAAGTAATTAGTTTTAGTGAATTAAGGTCACGAAATTTTAGTTTTTACCTTTAGTATAATGGTGCTAAGAAAGAAGCTTGACAGAAGGTTGAGGTCACTAAATGAAAAGGTAATATCATCTGTATGAAAGGGATGTTGCAATATCCTTTTTGAAGGAGGTAAGTTTAAAATAAGAATCGTTTTTTATTATAAATTGGGAATGTAGAAAATAATCTTTAAGGTTGAGGGCTTAAAGGGACAGCTTTTAAGTCACAAATGGTAATCACTTATTAAATAAAAAATTTTTTAAGATTTTTATTGTTGTGTTGGAGAATATGTTTTAAGTATTTTGCAAAAAGTATAATTTATTTTATTTAGGTGAAATTTTAAATAAAGTTTGAAGGAGAATTAAAAGAGGAATTTGGCAAGTATTTAAAAAAGTTTTCAGCAAATAGGTTTACTAAAAACTAAGTTGGCCGAGGGACTGATGGCCAATGAAATCTGCTCAATGTGAGGCGAAATAAATAGCAACTTAAGGTTTTAATGTAGCGTAATAATTTGTCTATTAATTGTAGTCTAGTGAAAGGTTGAAATTTGTTGACTCTCTCTTTTTTAATTATTTTGAAATTCCTAGGAAGTGAAAATGCTTTCCCAAAAATAAAAGAAAAAAAGACCCTAGGTAGTTAAAGTTAATTAGGCTGAAAAAGGATTTCAATTTGAGAGGCTTTTGCTGGGGTAGCGACAGTTTATTGTTTAATTCCTGTGTGTTTATGTTTAAATCTAAATTTAAAAGATTACTAACCCTAGGGATAACAGCGCAATCAACAAGGAGAGTTCATATTAATTTGTTGGTTTACGACCTCGATGTCGACTTATAATAAGATTAGGCGCAGCGGCTTAAGACTTGTGTTTGTTCACCACATAGTATTTTACGTGAGTTGGGTTAAGAACGGGGCAACTTAGTTTGGATTTTTTCTTTACGTTAGGTTACCTATTAGTACGAAAGGAAGTTAGGGTAGGCGTGAGCCGTGGAAAAATATGACATGCCAGATGAATGGGGAATGTTGATAATGTTCTTATGTGTTTTGCACTGTCATATGTGTTTTTGAATTTTGAGTCTTCTTTGGTATTAGGAATCCCTTTAGGGTTGGTCTTTACATTTTTGTTGATATTCTTTATTGTGAAAATTTTTTCTCTAAAAGGTATGAAGTATTTCTTAAGTGTGATTATTTATCATTTCTATAAGTCTTTTTTCCCTAGATCTTGGTTTATAGTGGTTTTGTTTGTTTTTATTATGTTTATAAATGTCTTTAGGTTAGTGCCTGGAAGTTTTTCTTTGTCGAGCTTACCTCTTATAACTTTAAGAATAAGATTAGTGATATGAGGGAGAAGGTACGCGTACTGTTTTTTGAATAATTATGAAAGATGTGTGAGTCATTTTTTGCCCCAAAGGTCACCGATTTTGTTAAGAGTTCTATTGGTGTGAATTGAAGTGTTAAGTTGGATTTGTCGCCCTTTAGCTTTAAGGATTCGTTTGATGGCTAATATTACTGCTAGACACTTGTTGATGTTTTTGTGTAGAAGTAGGGTTTTCTTTTCTGGGGGGATTTTTTTACTCCCTATGATTTTTTTATTAGCATTGGTGAGGTTGGAGATTAGGGTTTCTTTTATCCAGTCTTATGTTTATCAGCTTTTGTTGAGCTTGTACATAAGAGAAAGATTAGGAGATGCTTCAAAAGTTAGTTAAAAAATAATATAGGTTTTGGGGACTTAAGTTGAGAAAAGTCACTTTTGATTGTTATATGTAGTGTCTTTTTTGTTTAGGAGAGTAATTAAGTTAGATAAGGTCAAAGTGGTGGGCAGTTTGTTAATTTCTTTGTTTTCGTTGAGTCTAGTTTTTTTGAAGCTTGCGGGTTCTGGCGGAGTCCCTTTTTCAAATCAGTTCTACCCTCTATTGTTGGATGAGGTTTCTTTCTTATTGGTTGTACTGTCTTTTTTAATTTGTTACTTAAGTATTTATTCTAGGTTCCGCCATGTTGGAGGAGGAGAGCTAAGGAAGTATGTCTTTTTAATAATGTTTATTTTATTAATATTAGTAATTCTTTTTTGTGTAGGGAGATTCTTGAGATTTTTTGTAATTTTTGAGTTTGTCATAATACCTATAGTTTTCGTGATCAGGGTTTGGGGGAGTCAGAAGGAGCGACTAACTGCTAATTATTATTTCTTTTTTTATACTTTGTTTGGGAGGTTGCCTTTATTGTTGAGCGTAATTTTTTTGTTAAAGAAGGGAGACTTGTTTTTTCTTTTAATGAAGTTTAGTTGTGTCGGAAACTTAGTTTCTTTTAGAAGTTTGGTAATTGTCATTTTAGCTTTTTTATGTAAGCTTCCATTATACAGGGTTCACATCTGGTTACCAAAAGCTCATGTAGAGGCTCCCGTCAGAAGGTCTATAGTATTGGCTAGGTTGCTTTTGAAGATAGGAGGGTATAGGTTAATACGGTGTTTTATAATTTTAGTTGTCCCTTTAGGTTGAGGAAAATACGCGTTCTTTTGTTTTCTAATGGTAGGTATTTTAGTGCCAATGTTTATTTGTTTTCGGCAAGTAGATTTAAAGTCTTTTATTGCTTATAGTTCTGTGAGCCATATGTCTATTGCTTTGGCTGGACTAGTGATGTACAATGTGTATGGGGTTTTAAGAGGCCTTTTAGTATTTTTAAGGCATGGTGTAATTTCTCCAATAATGTTTTATTCTGTAAATCTCATGTATGAGCGGGTAAGAACTCGGGTAGTAGTTAGGATAAGGAGATTTGACTCAAATATGAAATTCTTTTTCTATTATTTTTTATTAGTTTTTGTGGCGAATATAAGATATCCTCCTTTTGTGAGTTTTTTTGGGGAGGTGGCGCTTTATCTTAGTGTATTAGGCTTTAGTTTTGGGGGTTTATTATTTCTTTTTTTGTTTCTTTTCTTTTCTAGAGTTGTGATGATTTACTTTTTAGTGAAAATTTTTAAAGGTAAAGAAGTTAGGAAGAAGATGATGTTTTTAGAGGATCGAGAGATCCTAATTTATTGAGTAGGAATTTATGTACTAAGGTTAATAAGTTTTTTGTTGAAGATTTTTTAGTCGGATTTTAAATGTAGTTAAAATAATAATCTCATGTTTTCATCATGAAGTTCTCTTTGAGCGTTTAAT